AGGAATTCAAGTACAAATTGCAGGACGTATCGACGGAAAAGAAATTGCACGTGTTGAATGGATCAGAGAAGGCAGAGTTCCTTTACAAACAATTGAAGCTAAAATTGATTATTGTGCCTATACAGTTCGAACTATTTATGGGGTCTTAGGAATAAAAATTTGGATATTCGTAGACGAAGAATAACTAACTTTATTTGTCTTTACATTTTATCCAAGGATAAAAAACTAAAACTATGTAGTATAACACTATACAGACAGCAATAAAAAAATTACAGTCTTCTTTTTTTGTTTAAGAAAAAATTAACAATTCTATAAGGTTGAATAAAAATTTACATCAAAACTCCTTTGATCTACTTGCTATGCTTAGTGTGTGACTCGTTAGTTTAGGATTCGATTAGACTAAGAAAAAAATAAAAAAAGAACTTACCTATAAAAGGAACTAATAATTATAAGCATTAATAAATAACCTAAGCAACTCATTGCTTCGCATTATCTGGATCCAAAAAAATAAGTCAAGATATGATAGACTGATCATATAATTGTAGCAACTGAATTTTTTTTACAAAAAAAAGAATAACGAAATATTATTAAATATTATTATAAGTTATGAAAGGTAATCGAAAAGTTTGCGGATAAATGGAAGGATGAAAGAAAGAGAGAAAAAAATTGAATATTAATGATCTATTATTCCAATTTGGAAAGTCTATGAGGTCACTGTAATAAAAACAATGTAATAAAGCATGAATACAGATTCATTCATAATAATTAAATAAATCTGTTCGTTCTGAAAACAAAAAATTAAGAGCCTTGAGCCAATAAAAACTGAGAAAATTGACTCAAAAATAAATTAAAAAATGAAATTAAAAATTTCAGATAAGGGCTCCATTGTAGAATTCGGGCCTAATGATTAATCAAGAGGCGATGGGAACGACGGAACCCATGAATATAGAGGACTCAATTGAAAAATAAATCTTAGTAATTCATTGGACAGGATGGCGGAATAAACCATAAACTTTATTATCTATTTTTATTCTGAGACCTCGTGGGATAAACATCAAACTTGAATAGATATTGAAAGAGTAAATATTCGCCGGCGAAAAATTTTTATTACTTTTTTTATAAAAAAAGTAATAAAAAATGAAAAAAAAAAATGAAAAAGATAAAAGAAAAAAGGATTTTGTTAGAATATTATATTCTAACTCTAACAAAAACGACATTCGAGATAATGATATTACGTTATTTTTAAATAAATATAAATAGAATTCATCTTGGATTACATTTTGAAAAAGCCATACACAAATTTATAAGAGATTAGATGAGATTTCAAAAAAGACCATGATTAATAGGATTCATCATTAACTACATATATATCTTAATACAAGCTTTTTAGTACTTTTATTCGCGAGGAGCTGTATGAGAAGAAACTCTCACGTTCAGTTCTGTAGTAGAGATGGAATTTATAATTTAGAAAAAACCCATCAACTATAACCCAAAAAGAACCAGATTTCGTAAACAACATCGAGGAAGACTAAAAGGAATATCTTCTCGTGGGAATCGTATTTGTTTTGGCAGATATGCTCTCCAAACACTTGAACCCGCTTGGATCACATCTAGACAAATAGAAGCGGGGCGACGAGCAATGTCACGAAATGTACGACGCGGAGGAAAAATTTGGGTACGTATATTTCCAGACAAACCTGTTACAGTAAGACCGGCGGAAACGCGTATGGGTTCTGGGAAAGGATCCCCAGAGTATTGGGTCGCTGTGGTTAAACCAGGTAAAATCCTTTATGAAATGGGTGGTGTACCCGAAAATATAGCCAGAAAAGCTATTTCAATAGCGGCATCAAAAATGCCTATAAAAACCCAATTCATTATTTCTGAATAGGAATATAGAATGAAAAAGCTAAAAAACATTTAAGGATAAAAAGATTATCAGTTTTATTTTTTTGACAAACAATATTTTTTTACTTCGTCCTTTGTATTAAAAGAAGAGATACAAAAAAATGATATGATTCAACCACAAACCTATTTGAATGTAGCAGACAACAGCGGGGCTCGAGAATTGATGTGTATTCGAATAATAGGAGCTAGTAATCGCCGATATGCTCATATTGGTGACGTTATTGTTGCTGTAATCAAGGAAGCAATACCGAATACTCCTCTAGAAAGATCAGAAGTGATCAGAGCAGTAATTGTACGTACTTGTAAAGAACTCAAACGTAACAATGGGACGATAATACGATATGATGACAACGCCGCAGTTGTCATTGATCAAGAAGGGAATCCAAAAGGAACTCGAGTTTTTGGGGCGATCCCACGGGAATTGAGACAGTTAAACTTTACTAAAATAGTTTCATTAGCTCCTGAGGTCTTATAAGACCTAAATATCGATAGTTAGTATAGGATAAAAAAGGTAGTGAAATAACATTAATTAATCGATTGTGTATCACGCATATACCCTTAATAATAAAATATTAAAAATTTAATTCATATATTAATATATAATTCGTCTATATCTATATATAAATAAAAGAAAAAGAACATGTTGATTATATCAAAATTATAGAACAATAAGGAATTTTAACTTATCATGGGGAAAGACACTATTGCTGATATAATAACCTCTATACGAAATGCTGACATGAATAGAAAAGGAACAGTTCGGATAGGGTCGACTAACATCACCGAAAGCATTGTTAAAATACTTTTAAGGGAGGGTTTTATCGAAAACGTAAGGAAACATCGTGAAAACAATCAATATTTTTTGATTTTAACCCTAAAACATAGACGAAATAAGAAAGAATCCTATAAAACTATTTTAAATTTAAAGAGAATAAGTCGACCGGGTCTACGAATCTATTCTAACTCTCAACGAATTCCACGAATTTTAGGCGGAATAGGAATTGTAATCCTTTCGACTTCTCAAGGTATAATGACAGACCGAGAAGCTAGACTAAAAAGAATCGGCGGAGAAATTTTGTGTTATATATGGTAATCCTTCTAATATAAAAATTGGATATCCGGAATTTACCGTTTGTGAAAAAAGGGGGTTGTGTAATACCACCCCTGCTAAAAATAAAAATTTTAGCAAGTTCTTAGGTATAAGTTAATCAGGGGACAGCCGCTTTATAGACTCCATAACAAGGATTCAAAAGAGTAAGTGGTTTTTTTTTTTCAATTTCAACATTCCTTTCACGAAGATAAAATTAAAGATTCAAAAATATCAATAAACCTTTTTTCGTCCAACAAAACAATAAGTATATTCACAGAATTAAGGAATAAAAACTATGAAAATAAGGGCTTCCGTTCGTAAAATTTGTGAAAAGTGTCGACTAATCCGCAGGAGGGGACGAATTATAGTAATTTGTTCCAACCCGAGGCATAAACAAAGACAAGGATAATCTTACTAAAGGAAATAAAGGGCACTTTCAAAGAGCTGGCAAAAAAAAGTCCGTTTTGACATGAAATGGATATATCCATATATTTCTTGTGAAATGAAAAAATATGGCAAAACCTATATTAAGAATTGGTTCACGTAAAAATACACGTAGTGGTTCACGTAAAAATGTACGTAGAATACCAAAGGGAGTTATTCATGTTCAAGCAAGTTTCAACAATACCATTGTGACCGTTACAGATGTACGGGGTCGGGTTATTTCTTGGTCCTCCGCAGGTACTTGTGGATTCAGGGGTACAAGAAGAGGAACACCTTTTGCTGCTCAAACGGCAGCAGGAAATGCTATTCGAGCAGTAGTGGATCAAGGTATGCAACGAGCTGAGGTAAGGATAAAAGGCCCTGGACTGGGAAGAGATGCAGCATTACGAGCTATTCGTAGAAGCGGTATACTTTTAAGTTTCGTACGAGATGTAACCCCTATGCCACATAATGGTTGTAGACCCCCTAAAAAAAGGCGTGTATAGAACTAAATAAAAGCTGAAAGGGTTTCAAGAGAAATAAACGATTCAATGATCTGATCAAATAAAATTACTATGGTTCGAGAGAAAGTAAAAGTATCTACTCGGACACTACAGTGGAAGTGTGTTGAATCAAGAAGAGACAGTAAGCGTCTTGATTATGGACGCTTTATTCTGTCTCCACTTATGAAAGGTCAAGCCGACACAATAGGCATTGCGATGCGAAGAGCTTTACTTGGCGAAATAGAAGGAACATGTATTACACGTGCAAAATCTGAGAACATACCACATGACTATTCTAACATAGTAGGTATTCAAGAATCAGTACATGAAATTTTAATGAATTTGAACGAGATTGTCTTAAGAAGTAATCTATACGGAACGCGCAACGCGCTTATTTGTGTCAAAGGTCCCGGATATATAACTGCTAGAGACATAATTTTACCGCCCTCTGTGGAAATAGTTGATAATACACAGCATATAGCTAACTTAACGGAACCAATAGATTTGTGTATTGGATTAAAAATCGAGAGGAATCGCGGATATAGCCTAAAAATGTCAAATAACTTTGAAGACAGAAGTTATCCTATAGATGCAGTATTCATGCCTGTTCAAAACGCGAATCATAGTATTCATTCTTATGGGAATGGGGATGAAAAACAAGAGATTCTTTTTCTAGAAATATGGACAAATGGAAGTTTAACTCCTAAAGAAGCACTTCATGAAGCCTCCCGGAATTTGATTAATTTATTTATTCCTTTTCTACATGTAGAAGAAGAAACGTTCTATTTAGAGAACAATCAACATCAAGTTACTTTACCACTTTTTCCTTTTCATAATAGATTAGTTAACCTAAGAAAAAAAAAAAAAGAACTAGCATTTCAATATATTTTTATTGACCAATTAGAATTGCCTCCCAGAATCTATAATTGTCTCAAAAAGTCCAATATACACACATTATTCGACCTTTTGAATAACAGTCAAGAAGACCTTCTAAAAATTGAACATTTTCACATAGAAGATCTAAAAAAGATATTAGACTTTCTAGAAAAAGAATAGAAAAAGCATTAAAAAAAATTACT